TTTACTTGGATCTGTTTTTATGCTATTAGCTATTCTCTTGATTCTTCTCCAAACAGGAACCACCGATTTACAAATATCATTAACCACAGAATTTAGTGAGCGGCGCCAAATCTTTCTATGGATTGCTTCTTTCGCCTCTTTCGCCGTCAAAGTGCCTATGGTACCAGTTCATATTTGGTTACCCGAAGCTCATGTAGAGGCACCTACGGCAGGATCCGTCATCTTGGCAGGAATTCCTTTAAAATTGGGAACCTACGGCTTTTTGAGATTTTCAATACCCATGTTTCCAGAAGCGACACTTTCTTCCACTCCTTTCATTTATACTCCAAGCGCGATTGCTATAATATATACTTCCTTGACCACTTCAAGACAGATCGATCTTAAGAAGATTATTGCTTACTCCTCAGTAGCCCATATGAATCTGGTGACTATTGGTATGTTTAGTCGGGCGGCGGCCGTTAGGTTGCCTATTTTGAGTTATGGACACACAAGGCCAAAAGATGTGTGCCGGGCGTGCGACCCATCAACCTACTAGCAATGGGGGAGAAAACATAGCATGTCGCAATAAAAGCTTGATTCGAGGCGTCAGCAAAAGACTGCCGTCTGTTCCAAAAACAAAAGCCCCTTAGCGCCCCGGGACGGGAGTGGAGGACGGCCCTACGCGCAAGCAACAGCAGCACCGGCTCCACGAAGTCAGAATCGAATCTTTCTGTTGGCTTTCCCAATTCATTCGTGAATAAGAATGAAAGGGCTAGAAGCGCTCGCTTCTAGCTGCTTCGCCTGCTTCTTATTATGATGGCTATGTTGTCGTGGCGAAAATGAACGAAAAGCGAGATGAACGTGCTATTTTTAAATCAATTGATAGAAGCCTTCTGATCTCTTTTGATAGATCAAAAGAGTAGGAATGGATAGAGAGGGAATCTATCAATAATAAGGGGAAATCCCCTATTTCTATCTATTGATGAGACAACTATCTATTTTGGATCCAAAATAAAGAAATCGATATGTATCTGATGGAGTCTACATCGTACGTAGAACGCCTAAGCGCTTTTTGGACCAGCTCAGTTCTCTTATCCATCGGTCCAATGCACTGGGCTCATCTCATGGATGGAAAGGCCAAAATGTAGTTGTCTTGTTTTGTTCGCCGCCTCGACGCATTCCCTTCTCTCCCCGGCATCGTCCCACACAGAAAGAAAGAGCGCAGAGCCCCGGCCCGACCTGTAGGTCCGCTAACGTAAAGCGAGGAGTTGAGCCTGAACTGGCGAACCGAAGTCACTTTTGGAACCATACTTCCTACAGCTAACACGTGTCCAGCCCAGCGGGAACGCGCAGCGCAAACGAACGTGAGCTGCTATACCGAATCCCCCGCTGGCCATCGGGGACCGAGTGGTAAGGCCATGATCTGCAGGGGAACGGATCACTCATTCTCCCATTGGGGACAGGTGCATGAACGACAACTCCAAACGTCACACATCCGCCGCCTACCTACCGTTTAGGTGGCACCAGCGAGATCCAGCTAAGGTAAGGAACTTCGTGTCGCGGCTGCTCCACTCCGCCGCGGTCTCATGAACTGAACTTTCTTGCCTTCCCGCGAGCGAAGCGAATGGGCCCTGTGCTGTGCGTCAGTTTCGGGGCGGGGGGTGAAGAGAGACCAGAAGAATGATTCATTTGGATCGACGAGCTTTTTCAGCCCCAAAACTAAGAATCAATGAAATGTCTGTCTATCCATGAACATCTATTCTATCTCTATATCTAGGGGATCTATCTCTCTATACATAAATAAGTCTTTTATGGCATGATATGATCGCCTAGCCCTAGCCGCATATCAGCTGCGCTCTGCGGGATTTCTCTTGGATCAGATCTTTCCCTTTTTCGGAAGCTTTTGGACCTAGCGAAAAGGACAAAAACCTTCGCGCAAGCAAGCGCGAGAGAAGGAAGCAAAATAGAAGCTTTGCCAGAAGCAAGACGAGGAAGAGAGCTCTCGTATAAGCGCTAGCTTCCCCCGACCGACTAAAATACAAGAGTCGCGACCTACTTTGATTCAAAAGAAAGGCGAAGGCTTTGGCAAGAAGCAAAGGGCTTTCTATCATAGTTGCAAGGCTTCCAAACCTTAACTACTTAAGTACCAAAGGCTGCTTTCGCTTGCTTTCATAAGGGGGCTGTTCACTCTTTTTCCTCGACATATGGAGGATGACTCAAAATGGAGAATTCTTCCAAGGGCTGAGACTGGTGGAACAGAACTTCGATCTTCGCTATCCTTGGCGGGAATGGTCTTTTGAGAAATCCTTAAGCTCGTGAATATCGGGAAAGGGGACTCTTGGTAAGACCACCTTTGGTTTTAGCTATTTAGACCGAGTTACGTAATAAGAAGTCAAAGCCAGGAGCTAGAAAGCCCTATCCAATACAGCAAAAATGGGAATGAGGTTAGAGGTCTTGCTACTAAGGCGGCTTTGAGAGAGAATGTAATGGAACTATATTCACTAGATGGTGGAGAACTGACAATCGACTAATCTGTATCCCACTGAAACTCTTTGCTCATTAGCTCTCGTATCCGGATTCACTAGAATTATAAGACCTCAACGTTCTAGGCTTTGAAAAGGTTTTGGAGTTTGATCTCCTTCTGGTTGTTGAAGGCCTTTTGCTGCTGGTCTAGCTAGCCCCTTTCAGAAAGATGCCATCCTTTCTCACTTCAATCGCCCTCACTGCCCTTGATCTCGCTCCTTCGTGTCCGCTCTTCTGTTTTGACATCCTCCCTTCAATCACTTGATGCCCACACTATCAATGAGTTGAGGAAGGGATATGATTCACTAGTCACTAACGGAGACCCTGCAAAGGAACCTTCTCCTAACTAATTCAAACTAGCTTTCCTAACCCTCTCTCTTTCACTTGCCTCGGGACATGCCCCCCGACGGAGACAGAGACGTCCGTTAGATCCACGGCTTGCCCTCTTTCCTACGATGTTGAAAGAGCCCTATGGCCGATTAGATATTCGCAAATAGACAAATAGAAAATAGGGGCTTTGCTTGTCTCCCATACACACATACACCTTTCGCTATCAAGTTGCAGTCCTATAAGGTGTGAGAATTGCAAAGCTTGTGTTTTGAAGTTAGCTTTTGAAAAGTGAGTTAGGGTGAATCCGCTTTTGACCCCTATGAAAAAGTGACACCGTAAATTGAGCAGTTATAATCGAAAATCGGATTGAGTTTCTTCCCATAGTGTGGAATGCCTTTGCCGACGCAATGTGTCCCGGTATGAGCAAATGGACCACCCCGGCTTGATGAATAGTAGCAAAAATCAGCAAAAAGAAGAGGAGAGATATGCGGACCTCTAGGAAATGGGGAAGTCTATTATAATTTCTCCATGCATAGAAAAAAGACACTGTAGAGGCACATCTCATTATAATACCGGATCCACGTAAAAGAATCAACAGCATCTTTATCTTTAAGACCTCCAGGCTTACTAGACGCTTTCCGGAAGAGTGAATAGGCGAGTCAGGGTTTGAATCTAAGTCCATAGTCAGATCGAACTTGAACTACCATTCTCTTATATCCCGAATCGACTACCGAAGGAGTCAGTGCTAAGAGTGATTCAATTCAGTTAGCAGTTAGCCTTCGTTGACTATCCTAATCAGAGCCTCATGAAACTAGAGAGGAGGTTAGAGGTCTTGCTACTAAGACGGCTTTCCGCTGATAACGGAATAGTCTTCGTGTCCAAAGGTGAACAAGGCCCTAGCTTATAGAGTTCGCTGCTTTTCCCAGGCCGGGGCTTATACTGCTCGCCTTTGTTTGATATATTTATTCAGTACCAATACAAACTAGAACTAGACCAAAGTAGAAGGGCCACTATAGAAGCTAAAAGTAGCCTATACTATAGTAATTGGCCTAACCAAAGCGTCACAACAAGAGAAAATTAACCTTATGAATGGAATCTTAATTAAGTAGGGGGCTTAGCCTAGCCCGCCCGCCTACCAATCAAAGAGGCTGAGAGTAAGCGTAAGCTCACCTGTAAGCTTGAAAAGCTTCCCTTCATTCGCTTCGCGGGAGTCGCACAGCACATAGCTGGAAGTCAGAGGGCCCATACTACCTGCCTAACCCTTCGCTCCGAGGGACCGTAGATCGGGAAGCGCCTTCTAAACCACCCCATTCATCCAAAAGAGAAGGGAAGGGGCCTATGTATTTTCATAACCCCTGCAGATTTTACCCTATCTACACCCGGAGCCAATCTCATATCGGTCCTGCCATCACGCCGCAGAACGAGAGCTCGTGTGGAATCTTTTCTTTCTGGCGTAACAGCGGTGGAACGTAACAAAATATTACGGTCGCATAACATAAGGGCCGGAAGTACGGTAAACTCGGCCAAAATATGACACCCGAGGGGGCCGCCCCTTCTTCTTCAGTAAAGCCGACTTCTTTTTCGCCAGTGCTGACGCAGTGCGCACGTAGATAAGGAAAGCAAAATCCCAGTGGGGGAAGAATGGAGGCCGGTGCCTTTCTTTTACGGCCTAAACTCCTATTTGTCAGCCGTGGGGAACTACTGCTCGGTCGGGGAGAAGGGAAAGGCTTGGGCCTACCTATCCCGATAGGACCTCAAAAAGGAACGAGAGCTGTTGAGAGGTTCCATATTGCCGAGCCGAAGGGCAGCACTTCTGTACATGATTATATCACGTCGTTTCGTCCCCGCTGCATTGAAGAGTACCTATGCACTATGTTCTGGTTCACTGATAAGGAAGATAGAGTTGGGGTGGGGGTCTACGATGTGATACTCAAGTATGACCCGGGGGGATACATGCTAACTATGGGTAGGAAGCAGGAACCTTTATGTAAATAACTTCGGGGGGTTGCAGATCTCTTATACTTCCATCGATCGACAGAGCGGAACGACCAAAAAAAAGAAGTGAAGTTAGAAAGCCGTATGATAGATAGTAACTATCTTGTACGGTTCGGGGGGTAATCGGCGTACTCTGATCAGTGGGGGGGAATTTTTGGCTCTATCGAACATACAGGGAATTGGAGGTAGCATTCTACCGATGTTAAGTCATGGACTGGTTTCTTCAGCCCTTTTTCTATGTGTTGGTGTTCTATATGACCGACATAAGACTCGACTTGTTAGATATTACGGAGGTTTAGTGAGCACCATGCCGAATTTCTCTACCATTTTCTTCTTTTTTACTTTGGCCAATATGAGTTCACCTGGTACTAGCAGCTTTATCGGGGAATTTCCCATCTCAGTAGGAGCTTTCCAAAGAAATAGCTTTGTAGCCACATTAGCAGCGCTTGGGATGATTTTAGGCGCGGCCTATTCCCTTTGGCTATATAATCGTGTGGTTTCTGGAAATTTAAAACCCGATTTCCTCCATAAATTCTCCGATTCAAATGGCAGAGAAGTTTCCATATTTATACCTTTTCTTGTTGGAGGGGCGACCGTCCGTTGAACTACCAAAGAAAAAAGGGTAAACCAATGTGATCATGACATTGTATGTAGGTCCTTGCGATGGGACGGATGCGACTTCCCTCAGTTGGTTTGGGTGGCATAGCCCGTTGCAGAAGTCCTCCTTTTGTTTTGATGATCCATTTCTTTAGTTTTTAGGGAGCCAAAGCTTGACTTTACTAATAAAAGAAAAAAAGGCTCGCGTAGGGGCGCTCACGTTTTTTGAATGAGCCGTATCTTGCTGGGTGGGACCGAGAGAAAGAAAGGACGGGGGGCAACCATGCATGGTACTTCTCGACCGTGTCTCCGAGGGACAGTTGAACGAGCGACTCATGAATGCTGCCGGGTTGGACGAGCCAATAACTCAAACGCGTTCGGTCTGTTTTTTGAGCAAGAATCACAGCGTTACCTTACCTTCACCATGATACGGACTTCAAGTTCTTATGGCAGAGCACGAGGAGATTTATCATCAATATGATGATGGGAATGGAAACCAGAAGCACGACCGGGGTCTTCGTGGTCCAAGATAATTAAACCATCAGTAAGAGTAACGTAAGCATGAGACTTTTTGGTAGTACCGGTGAACCAGATGGCCGCGGCGATGGAATCTGGGACGGAGGACTCGTAGTATCTCTCTAGATCTGGCAAAAGCGAAAGACCCCCTAACGTAATTCGAATGGAGGCTGACTGCTGAGCCCACTCTGGCCTCGCAGGGCGGGCCCCTGTGGTTGCGAGCTGGAGCTGCCATAGCTTATGGCTAGAGCAATAGGGGGCCGTAGCACTGACCTCTTTTTTTTATTGATTCAATACAATAGGGGAAAAGATCGTACAGTTCCCTACCAAGACAACAGAAAAAAGTCTCAACGGATCCTCCGCGCGCTAGGCATACCTCTTCCGTACGTCTTTCTCGTGGCGGAAACAGAACAACAGGGAAAGACCCGGCCGACCTGCCCAGGGCTCGAGGGCGAGCTTTATTTAAGAGAGAATGAGGAGTGAATAGAAAGGCTTCCGTTTCCGTTCTTGGTTTGGGGGCTTTCGTGCTCCTCTCGATCTTATTCGTAGTTGGGAAGGGGGAAGGAGTCTAAATCAATGGACATTAATGAACCATCATTGATGGACGTTGCACATGACACGATCAATTCGACTCAAGGTCCGGCGCTAATAGAGGTTGCTTACTCTTCCTAGTAGCGAAGGAAAGGGCTTTTTTCGTAGTAATAGTGGGCCGGTCTCATGAGATCTATGCCGGCCGTCGGAATAAAATGAAGGTCGAAGGACCATTCGATCCATTAAGGGCATAGTGGCGCCCTCGCCTGACGCCATTCCCGAACCTAGGAGCAGACGGGCGGGCCTGAATTCAGACCAGACTCTTCTTTGTTTGAGCTGCTCCCACGCACGCAGACCAGCAGATCTCAGTTGTCCTGGGCTAGACAGACAAGTATGTAGAGATCTTCGTGGGACGGGGGAGGGAGTCTCAATCGATCTTTTCTAGGATTCCTTATCACGCCACGCACAGAGATCTTTCCATTGATAGATAAGAGGGCTCCCCTCTTGAACAAACTCTTAAAGGTTAGGTTACTACCTGTCTCTATGGAAGAGGTGTACTTTGTACCGCCCGGAGGTCATATAGATTGAAACCCGGAGCGATAAGAACGAAAGCCCTACCCACAGCTACAACTACTGGCGCTTCAAAAAGCTTAGATTCTAAGGGCGCTACTGAAAGCCTTTTTTAGGTCGTGTGGAGGTGTAAACCTCGAAAGCCTTTGGTATTTCGGTAGTGTGAGCAGCCCTTAAACCAAAAAAAAGGTTTGGAACCCTTCCCCTATTTCTGCATTTCATTCTCTATTCGGCCCGCCTCAAACAAAATGAGAAAAAAGGGAGGCCTATTGATTCGAAATCACTACGAAAGGGTCGGTCAATAGCATAGCTCTTTCTTTCCCGGGTATCCTTTCGAAGGAAAGGCCTTCGCATTCTTAATCCGGTAGGGCCGGACGGCTTTCTTTGCCCCAGCTTGGCGAATCGCATTCCCGCGCAACGACATTCTTTGTGCGTCCCTTACCGTTCTCGCTCAGTGTTTGCAACGGCTGGGGAGGCAGTCGTAGAAGCGAAGCCTATCGCCGCGCCGACCATCAAATACGAGATTGGGCCCCTTCTCAAAGATTTGATGGAATGGTCCAGCCCACCCAAGAGCGCTTATGTCATATGGGAACTCATGGCTGGAAACAATCCTTATGGTTTTTGATATCCGGTAGGAATAATAAGAATCAAAGTCCAGGTTGGTTGGTGAGCCTAGTGATAGGAGACTATCTAGCTTGGTTCGGAGAGCACTTGTTGGGTTAAAGAGTTGTTTGTTGCTAAATGTTACAGCCTAAATGCTGAACTATTGACCCTACTTGTTCGGATGGGTGTTCACCCCAAAGTGTTCCCGGACTGCATGCATACATCCGTAAGTAACTTAGTGCAACATGGCAAATTTCATTGAGAGGAATCAGCAAAGAAAAGAAAAACGGGTCAACATCAACATCTTAATGTGTATTTGAGAGATTGTCCTCGGGCTGAGGAGTGTCTACATGAGTTCGTTGAGCTACAGGAGCCATCCAGTGGTCTGTCTGAACCTTTTTTTATGAGTCTTACTTTACTATGTAAGTTTTCTTTCTTCTTGTTTGTACAAACAAAACGTTAGGTTAGCGGTCTGCTATGGAGTCTTTTTATTTTGATTTGGAGCGCACTTTTCACTGGAAGAGAAGGTTTCAATCCTGTCTTCTTTAAAAAGAAATCGCGGAATTCACCTATTATTATAGTGTTTTTCCAGCCTATTTCCTTTCTTTCAAAAAAGAGTTATTATTTTGATAGAGCAGAGCAGGTTTTTTATTTGGAAAACAAAACCTATGAAAAGTGAACCGGATATCCCCAGGAATATTTTGAACTAATATACTACAAGCTCCTGTTTACCAAGCGCTAAGCGTACCCACATGAATCTATTTTATAGCTCCCAGAGGGTCTTCATTCGAGTTCTTTTTCAACTTATTATGAAACAAATTTGGAAGTATAGGGAGGTTCAATTCAAGACGGAAAGGAAGGAAGAAAAGAAGACTGATGAGGCATAGGATGGATTTCAAGCGGAATCCTTGCCCGACCAAGTCTGTCTTTCCCTCATTTGCTGGGGAGTTTCTTTCGAGCTCTTTCCCTGTTGATGAACCTGAAGAGAAGACGACCTCCAAGGCTCTCCTTTTCGTTTTGAGTGCCCACCATGAGAGAGAGGCTTTAGTACTTTACTAGTGGAAGTGGAATCAAAGAGAATCCAACTTCTCTTCTCTGGCCCCTATACCTATACTAAGAGTCCCTATCTATCGATGCTTCAATGTCTTTGATTTTCTATGAACTGCGCGAGAGAAAGTGAGTTGGCATCACAACCAAGTAAGCACCCGTCGATATGTCTGATGGAAGTTTCCCGGTGTCATCAAGGCTAAGAAAAGAGGAGAAAGTGAGGTAAAGACTTGTAAGTGCAGAACATCCTCTATACCTGGCGGGCTTGCATCACTCTCCCTGCAAAGTCTTCCCTAAGAAGCACCTCCCCCCCCTTTATTTGTCACTCTGATATAGGGTAGTCAGACCCTTGCTACAAGACATAAAAGTTCAGTGAGTGAAGAATATGAATATCCAAACCTTACAGCGGGAGGAGCTCTGATCATAAAATTTTTTTCAAAATATGCGGAACCAGAAGCCGAGAATATGAGTGCAGATCAGGCACAAGACCAAGAGAAAGCCGTCCAAGGTCTCTTTCAGAGATGCGGTTGTTGGAAAGATAGCTAAGGCTAAAGAAAGAAGAATTTGAAGTCCTACCGGATCGGTGCACATAAAGCCTCTTTTTGAACAAGTTCCCTACCCAAGAAAGAATGAATCATTTTGGATCCGGAATGGAATAAATCGCGCTAGAGCCCCCATGGACGAATGCACTGATTTTTTATTTCTTCTACGGAAATCGATCAACTACAACACTGATCTATCCAAGATCCATATCATGTGGAAACAAAAAGGAAAGGAGAGGTTGATCTAGGTCTACTTTGTCCTTAGCTTAGGATGGAGAACGCAGAAGCATCTAGCACTGCACTAACGGAGGGACCTTGGGTCATCATAGATCATTCATTATCTAGTTAGTGGTTCGAGTATGGGATTCACGCCATCTCATGACAAGATTACCACCACATTATGAAACCTTTGCCACGCACGAGGTCCTTGTTTGAACCCACCCATATAGAGACTTTTTCAGGTGGCAAAAAAGATTTGAATTTCAAGTCTCAGCCCCCAACCGGGGGTTGAAAAACTTATTTCTTTGACTTTGAGGTCACCATAAATAAAGGCATTCTTGACGCCCATTTGGAAGATGTTCCAGTGTCGAATAGTAGAAGCCAGGGCAAGAAGAGTTAAAACAGTCTTCATATTGGCAAAAAAGGGCAAAGGTCTCAAAATAGTCAATGCCATATTCTTGGTTGTAACCTTTAACAACAAGGCTGCTTTCCCTGCTAACCCTTCTCGGAGATTGCCAGGTGTGAGACGATCCCTTCTAGAAAAAGAAAGAAGTCCAATAGCAGCTGATCTTAGCTTTGAGCGCTTATTCCTTTTGTTCCCAGCTACCTCTGAGAGTGGTCAAGAGCTTATTGGAATCTTCGCTTTTTCAAGCATTCCCATAGTAAGAAGGTCAACCGAACCATCTCTGTTAACGAATGCTCTTACTCCTATCGGTTCTATATACAATTCCTATTGCTAAGGAGAAGGAAGAAGGAAAGGGAAGGAGAGAACAGCTACTAAGAGTTAGACCACGAGCCATACCACAGAAAGCTAAAAAAAAGGAGCCGGGGTCTACTACTTTATATACGCTAGCACCAAAGCAAGGAAAGACGGCAAGGTGCCCAGGTAAAGGCTAAGCTTAGTCGGATGAGTCCCTACAACGTATTTGATTTTAAATCTTCTTAGCAACGAATACGTTTTGAACCCTTTCGAGTGAGAGCTTGGGGATATGATTAACTTCTAAGTAGGGCTATGATTCCCAGAGAGAATTTCAATCTGAAGAAGGCAACTCATCTCTTGCTAAGGAGATTGTGCCGGGTTCTTTCACTCACAGAAGACCCCGCCTTACTACTTGAATAACAGGTAATCAGACTTTCGCCTTTCGTCGGTTCCAGTAATGGGGGAGGAGAACAGGAAAGAGAAAACAGCTAGTCGAACTACTTACTTCTTCTTATGCTGAGTCAACCCTAAAAGCGGATCTGGCATCAAGCCTATCCCTTGACCTTTTTCCGGGATCAACTACTACTTATATAAAGCACCAAAGGTAAGCAGTTCCCAGTCGAAAGAGAAAAGCTATTCTTCTTAGCAGTTGAACAGGAGCAAGAACGAGACTTCAAAGCTATAACAAGGCTATAATGGAATAACTTTATCTTTTGAACGAATCCCATACAAGAATGGCGAAGGTTTCAATCCAGACTCGTTGAACCCGAAATGCTTACATAAGACATAAGCGAGATGGGGGATCTTACTATAAGAATACAATACCGCCAAAGGGGGAAATTGCAGAACTCTTAACGAAAAAAAAAGTTAGCTCCTTTCCCTGCTACTTGAGAGAATGCCTTGTACCGAGACCGATAGCAGCTCTTTCACTCATCTCATTAGCAATCAAACCGCTTTAATCGGAAAGCACTACTTATTTGTCTTATCCGTTAGCTACTTAGAATGAACCACACAGAATCGATTTCGACCATCTTTTACGAAATTTTGAAATACCGATTCAGATCCCAGAAAGAGGAACTTTATCACGGATAAGGGAGATATGAGTGCGAAAAGCATAGGAGCAACTAACTACTAGCTTAGTGAATCGATCTCTAGCGTCTTCCGGGATTAGTGGTTCTCCCGAAGCAAGGAAATCTCTTGACAAGAATACAAGCCCGGGCGAGAACTCTTTCTGCGGCCTAGAAGGTTTCATATAGTTTGTGTGCCGCGATTGCCTCTTTTGGTTGGTGTTCAGTGATTCCTCTCTTAGCATCTTACCCGACAACAAGCCTTAAAGAATGAATAACTGGCTCAAAGCGTAGTGGATTGTTTCCTGCTACCATTGCTAATGAATCAACTGGTATTGGACTGCTCTCAAAGGCAAAGGTGGATTACTCTTAACTAACTAAGCCTACCTAAAGGATATCCAGCTTAAGGATGAAATTCATTAAAAGGGGATACCCCGTCGGTAGCAAGGGCAAAAGGAAAAGGCTTAGTCACCAGTTTCATACGAACTCACGAAGAAGGAAAGATGCAACAAATACATTCCGGCTTTCCTAAACGAACGATGTTCGTAGCTCATATGCTCGTAGCGCATAGAAGGCAAATGTGAGGTAGGCCACAAATCCCGACTTCTCTCGTCTTAGTGTAGTGGAACTCAAATACCCGAGTGAAGGAAACTAAATAGTAAGAGGGGGGGCAACTCAATGATTTTCCTGGGGTTAGGGGAAGGAAGGCCAGTACAGCGTACTTTCATAATGGCAAGGCGATCTTGAAAGGAAGACTTTTTCGCAGTCCCACTATGCGTAACTAGATGAGAATAGCTCATGCCCAGCTCGAGGGAAATTCTTCTTTGATAACATGGATCTGTTTAATAAGAAAAAGCGGCTATTCTATTGGACTGATTTCCTTGCTTGTCCTTGAATCGGGAGTCGATTGGTCTTCTGTGTAATGGAGCTCTTTTAGCTAGTCTTTCCTTGGCACGAAGGCCATGAGAATCACTGGTTGAGAACGAAGGCACTTCCTGGCTTGTGTAGCCTATGCGAAGCAAGCCGGAACTGGCCAACCAACTCTACCATACTTTCTTTATTAGTTAGTGCCAGTGTCAGCTCTCCCGACGAAGGAAGATCTTTCTTACTTCTTTTCCTAGTTTGACTATGCCCTACCTACTCATAATTCCACTGCGCGCATTGGTCTTTCAAAGCCAACTATCGAGATGGGGTCTTTTCCTCCATTTTGTAGTGGGATGTGGAAGTCCAACAATTCCCCGCTTCTGTCGCATTAATCCACGGAGTATAATAAATCATGGATTGGTGAGTCAATGATCTCCTTTCTCAAAATCAAATAATTAGTGTACCAATTATGTCCACCCGAGGGGGCAAAAAGGATTCGACGATAAAGAGCTACGACAGAAGGCAGCATAAGCTTTCATTTCCACTTCTTTCTGTGCATAGAAAAAAGGAGTTTTTCAGGAAGCACAACATGAACCAATGAAGAAAGGATTATGGCCGCCGCTATGACTCCAGTACCCATTTACCAGGAGATAGTCTTTATAACAACTCATGGGAGTCTTTTTCGCCAAACAAGAGGCTAAAGGGCGATCACCCAAGAAATTTATTCGCTTTCGCAAAGATCTTTCTTTCCGAATTCCAGCGGTTCAGATCTAATGAGCGGAGGGAAGTCTTAATTCAAAGGCACCTGCGCCAGAACTTCTTCAGAAAGGAGTTTTTGCTATACATATCCAAAATTCATGGACCTAGATGAACGTGCAGTCTGCATGGAAAGAGAAATCAGGGATAGAACTATAACCCAATATACCAGAGCACCGAGGACGGAGTCGAAAAAGACAAGGATCAAGAAGAATATCGCTACCGATCAGGTCAATACATTACAGTCAATTACTATAGCTCAGAGACCCATGACCGCAAGTAATCGTCAGGAGAATAATTATGAAAGGAGACCTCAACAGGCAACTCAGCCGGCAAGGCCACAAGCTGCAGCAAGATCACCAGCCCCTCTTTCCGTTATATATGGCCCCGAAACCAAGCTTTCGCCTATAGGTGTTCCGTTTGAAAAACAAGCACTTCCATATCGAAAAATTGGATTATTATAGGGGGCAGCTCGCTAGAGATGCGAGGTTAGAGCTAGCTATCCCCTACAGGGGATAGCTAGCGGCCAAGAGGGATGTCCCCTCCCGCTTATTGATTAGGGGGGGCACATCTCGACTAACCAACATCATATGCTTCCGCATCCGCAGCAACTTCCATCATTTCACAGAATCCAATTAATTTCGAAATCATCACTTAAATCAGTCACCAGATTCTATCTTGAAAGGTTTGGAACCCTGCTGTGATCGAGGAAGATTACAGCGACGCGACTGGAATTCAGATCATGAATAGTCCAAGTCGGTGTCTGCCTGGGAAAAAGAAAGGGCATTGCTTGGGTTGAGAAAGACTCATTAAAAAAAGATCCTTCCTTGGCCGTGTAGAACATGGATTAGCATTATGTCATTCCTACAAGTGATCCCCCATCCAGGATTATAAGAAGTGCCATATGAGGACTTCGAGATCAAATAGAATATGTTTTTTTCCATTTTTCGTGAGACACTTATTTCTCCGAAACAAGAGATCAAAGTGATTTTCCTCCTTTTTCCCAATAAGTCAACAGCCTTACACCATTGGGATACTTCGAATAAACTAGAGTACATATAGGATACACCGGTACTAAAACCTTTTCTCAAGATATCTTCCAAACTGTTGGGGTCCTTGCTCCGGATCTTGTTCCCCCGATGTGAAAGCAGGTGGTTCCGTAGTTTTAGAATTCTGCTAATCCCAAGTACTCCATCTCCATCATTGCATATAAAAATATAGAAAATAAAGAAAAAAAGGCATGACCAGAAGAATTGTGTAAAATAAGTAAATTTATCCAGTTGAGGCATTCCGCATTGAGAAAAAATGATTACCTACAGAAAGAAAGAGAGTCCTTCCTGTACAAGTAGTAAAGAAGACTGAATTTTGTTGCTTGTTGACCAACAAAAAGCATGGGAGAAAGAAAGATGGTCAACAGAGGCCTCGTCCCCCCCATTTCCGACATTCTTTATCGATCTCGAACCAGGTTTCCTCTTTATCTAGTTTTTGAAAAAATTCCCTAAGAGCAGGAATTCTGTTCTCCTCGTCCAGTTCGTCGACATCGGCAAGAAACTTCACCGCGTGCTGAATATTGGCCAACTTTTCCTGTTCTTGGATGCCTCCGAGCGATTTGATCTGCGCGTTCACAGATTTCTCTTAACAATTTCTCACATTCCGCTGCATTTTCCTCAGTTTCTTGGGCCAATTCAAAATCAGTTAATACGGGGGGGTGGTTGAGATCAGGAAGACGCGGTTGCTGCGAGGAGCTGGCACCGTCGCTTGCTTTTTCCGAACTGATTTGTTCGTCCCCCTCCCCGTCGTCACAAAATACAATGAGTGGAACACCTAAAAAGTAGCAAAAAAAAAGGGAAATGACAATTGGAGATAGAAATAGGAGTCAATCCGCATGAAAAAGGGGCAACTTTCGTGTAGTTTGTGATTGGATGTAACTGTTAAGATTTTTCCGAGAAAATTTCTTTCTCTTAATATATTCCTTCTTCTTCCTCAATCTTCTGAGAATGCGGCGTTGTATTATTGTAAGTTCTCTGTTCCAAACATTTCCTAAAAGTCGACGACAAGTTTGAAATCGCATGGTACATCTCGTTGAATCTGTCTTTTTCCCCCACACCGGGGCTATGGGAGTCGAACCCAATTCTTCCACGAACCCCATTCTCGTATAAGAATTTTTTAGGAAGCATAAAAAGCACAGCATCAGTCTAATTCACCAATACCGGGTTGATCGGCAGGATAGCCCTACAAGTTTGAAAGCCATCTCTCAAACGCTTTAATGAAAAATATTATATTAAAAAGCTTCAAAAAAAAAGGGTGTTTCCCTTCGGAAGGACAGATAGAACGATGTTATGTTTCACTTCACTAATTAAGTGTGTATTCTGGGAATAACTACGATAAGATAATAATCAAGGTTACACAACAACAAATAAGAACTCTCGTAGTGAAGGTCTTATCAGGCATCGTTTCAGCTGCAGATTCGCGGCAGTCCATTTCGTAATCGGAAATCATTCCAATCGGTGGTACATCCCCTTTTTTGTCTCCTAGTCCTATCATTGTTGGAAGTAGGGCGCAATGCTTTTGTTTTCCTTCTCTCTTCAGTAAGCGAATCAGCCAGTAAGCGTTTACTTTCTTGCTTGGCCAGCCCGGCTCAATTCCTTCTTTCTCTTTCTTGATGTTCGATCGTGTACTAGCATAGCCCCTTGAGGTCTCCATTTCTATGTCCGTGAGTGGTCCATTCCAATCCGTCGAAGTCTTCCTTCCAGTGGTCCTAAGAGCAGTCCGAGCCCGAGCCTTACATTCTTCGAAGTCAGGTGCAATCTCCTTGATAATAGGATAGTGGTCTAAGCCGGCTGTTAGTGCACCTTCTCTTCCGCAGCGAAGTAATCCCCTTCTCCTCGACTCGGGATAAGGGCTGAAGAAGGACTTTATGTTCTTTCAGGTTTAGCACCATAGGCTAAGTCCGCTAGTCTTGCATTCATTCCTCAGGTGAAGTTAGTTGGTGGAATATCCCTACCCCAAAAATGAAAGAATAAGACTTCTATCCTTGAGGTAATTGTATCGGCCTTTGCTTCGAGTTCAATCGTATCAGCGCCTTCGCAGCCTGCCTTTCTATTCTTCGAGTGCAGTTCCTTTTTTACTCCTACCGAAGCAACCGTCTCAAGTGCTGACTTCCCTTCCCCTTTCCTTTCCTAATTTGTAGAAATTCCTCTCTGTTTTCAAGTTATCCTTTATCTTTGTATTGAGTGAAGTGACTACTCGCCTATGCTTTCTTTGTGGGTGCATCCCTTGCGAATTCCCCTAGTCTCGGTCTTTTTATCCTTCTAGTGTGTTCGTGTATTACTTGTACTGCTTTTCAGTGATGGCAATTAGAAAGGGTCTGATATTTCTTATGTTATTCTTTCTAGCTCTACCCTTGAGTACCGGGGCAAGCTCCTATCATTAAGTAAGCCGGAAAATAAAAGAGGGGCATGGAAACTTTCAACATTGAACGTGGTATAGAATAGAGTCTTCTTCTTGCTAGTACCCAAAAAAGAAGAAAATTAGGGTTGAAGGTCAGGAAACTGGAACTATGAATTTGCCTTCAACTTCATCTCTAGCTTTGGATTCGGTTGATCTCTTACTAAGAGCCCTGTCCTAGTCATGATCTTTTGAAACCACTTCTTTCTGTGGCATTACTCTACTACGCTTTATCTGGATCAATCCCTGCCGACGTGTAGGTGTGAAAGAGAGAACAAACCGGGATTCGTACATGACACCAGCAGTCTCTGGTCAATCATGCTACCCTGCTTGAAGCGACGAACCTTGGATGATTATCCCAAGAGGAGGCCCCGGGCAAGGAAGAGGTTTTCTTTTCTTGGGCGGAGTAGCATAAATGAGAAGATTGATTCTCTGCCTGCCGTAGGTTGGGGGAAAAGAGATTCCGCAGGAAGGAGATTCTTTCTTTCAACTTTGATACTAATTGTGGAAATTCACTCTTTTATTCTGAGCGTGCAGAATGGTGCTTTGCGGCTACTATAGGTCTTCACAAGGAAGCAGGAAGGGGGAAAGCAGCCATAATTCTTGGCTTAAGAGAAGCCTTCTCTTCATCGCCCTGCTCGTCATCAGAACTTGAATATGCCGCGCATCGTGGCTCGGTTGTGTGTATAGAGTTTTTGCCACCTCTTCGGGTTCATGACGGGATCCGTCTATGGTGCCACTAGGATATCTCCTGAGAGAAAGATGTTTCCTTGAGCACGGGATGTACTGCCTCGATAACCAAGTCAATCCCTTTGGTGTCGAGTGTCGAGCCCGTCGAAAATAGCAAAATACAGATTCAGGGTCTACTCGTTGCCGACACAATCCATCAGGCCTCAATGAAGCTTGCAGTCCTCTCATCCCCTCCCTCTCTTTTGAAGGACAATGGACCTGCCTCTTGTCCTCTTGCTTTATCACCTGATGAACCCACGGAGGGTTCCTTTTTTTTCTACTTCCTTGATGGATGCCGGACCTAGGCAAGGTCCTTCTTTTGACGCTCGATCCATGAATTCCATGGATGATTCTGAGAGTGGTGAACCCCCACCTGGTTCTTTTTCCCACTCCGAGGGTTAGGATCAAGGATTGATCTAGTGCGCCCGCCTGCCGGCCCGCTCTGAAGTGCCTAGACGCGCCGCAACCACTACTTTGACTCCTTTTATGCAATTATGAACTCCACGGAACTTTCTCGATGCCAACGCAACTTATCCTTTTGGAGCTGACGTAACAAACTACGCGAGCCTCCTAACGAAGCCAACATAAATCCTTTCCGAATAAAAAAAATAAAAGGCAGTTTCATTATTGTGGTATACCAGCCGCCTGTTCTGGAACTTCCAGTTCCAATCGAAGCATATAGATCCGTAAATAGATTTGTATGTATAGCCACTTCAGTCGTGCTCGTCGTTTCTCGAAAGTATCTTTTTTCTGGGAACATGGTCAACCAGAAATTATTATGTTCGCGATTCTTCATCCAACGATGCAGAAAATGTTCCAGTTTTCCATTCTCATATGAGGCCGGAAAGTTTATTAGCAATAGGTCGGCACGAAGTGATTCATCATGCTCAAACATGAGCCGATCGTTCGTTAGGGACGGTTTATAGATCATCAAATTCCCACAAATGGAATGAGAAGTGGGTCCATGTAAATGATCGAGACCTCGCAAACAACAACGCTCCTTCCCCATATGGAGTTCGGAACCCAAAGGCAATCGTTGAGTGAACTGTATCTTCTTTGTGTTAGTTGACCTAAGCCGCACCATTACTGCAGGGGTGGGGCTCGGCCTCCGAACCGTACGTGAGACGAGTTTCTGCCTCATACAGCTCGGGCCGAAGACCGGGGGAAGGTTAGGAGAGATGGGGAGACCCAGCAGCTGCCGGTCGGGGCGGGGATAAGCTTGTGAAGAAGCAAGCTTATCCACCCCAAAAAACCAATCCTATAGCGCTAGCGCTTCGCCTTCTTTCTTTTCCATCCCATTGAATTCCGGGGTTGACGGCAAATACTAATCTAATAAGTGAAGTAGTCGTCGTCTGACCAATTGGCTCGGACACCAAACCGCTCATGCCCGCCCATTCTGTCTCGCCCTAAATGGAATGGCTCTCTTAGTTAGGCTTCGCCCCGACCCGAGTCCCCACGTCCGCTCTTTCTCCGCCCGCAACCCAAGAAGTTGGCAAAGCCGACACAACATTAGTTAGGGCCGTCCCCTTCATTCTATGCTGACCCCGGCCGGGGGCTGGCTTTTTGGGAAGTCCGTTCCCAACGCGCTCACGGCCCGGCTGGCCTGCCAGCGGTAGTGGGAATTCTCCCGTTCCCTGGTCAAAGACTTGGTTGGATGCGGGATCTACTCCACGAGGAGCGGTACGGACGTAGATGATATCATCACGACCTCTCTTTTCGTACCGCTAGGGATGCTTAACGCCACTTCGCCAACTGGCCTTACCTGCGCTTTCGTGTCTCTCAGTGTGGTCAGCACTGGGTGTTTCCGAGCAGCGAAGCTTACACCCATTCGCATTAGTTCATCCAAAGTTCCTTACCCTTATGCACGAATTATTGAATAAGCCATCTTCCTATCAAGGTTAAGGAGTCAACTGAGCATCTCAGCGGCGGGATTGAATACCCGGATCGAATCAGAGTTCACGCCGCCCGCCCTGAACAAATAGGAGGCGTGGGCCACAGGTTGCACATAAGCCGCCGGGTCGCACGACAGAAGAACACCCAACATAGAGATGCACACTCCTCTATGTGAAATATTCATCTTCATTGGAGCTTTTTTGTAGTAGTCGTGACCAACAGCCATCAGCTGTCGGCTCGTTGGTAAGGTGAGAGCTTCAAGCCCGATTTCTGGTGGCACACCCCCCACACAAGCACCGACCGACGAAGGGGGGACGGGGAAAGCTACAGGCCCAAAACCTTCGATCCTTCTTTCTAAATGGGGATGCCCGGAGCACCTCATCTTGTCATTTCGTCGTTGCTCATTCCCGTTAGGTCGAAGTGTTTGGCCTTTCCTTCTCCGCGCCCGCTCACGCTTCGCTGACCTATTGCGTGATAAAGAGAAGAAAGTACGAAAGAATAGTAAACAGAGCACACCGCAGAAAGATTCTAAATATGAAAAGTCCCCCTTGGATTCGAATTCGAGAAGAAAGAAATGAAGAACGGGAACGAAACGAAATAAGACGTTTCTAACTCTAGTTTCGGGGGAGCTTCTCCCAATTATGTCTGGTAATAGAATAGGGCGGCTTGCTCTGACTAAGACTCCACTTTTTGCTCCGTCCATGGAGCGTATGAATTTCCTGGAATGTAGATAGACCAAAAGAGGGAATGAAGAGATAGGAATAGGAATTATAGTACCATTGGAAGAAGGGGCACCTATGGGAACATCTCTACTGAGAAACCATTTCAATAGTACGGGTGCTGCCGTGCCACGAGGCACGACCATGAAAGTAATAAAAAAGAAAAAGTTATGTAGTTGGACCATCTGCTCCATCCGTTCGAGTTTCGCTTCTCTAGAGAAGGTGAGACGCGAAAAATGAAAGTGTTCGCAACGCATACCGAAAGGATACCAATGAAGCCGACCATTAATGACTAGTTCGAACACCAGGAGCGGTCTGTCAGATCAAATAAGGGGTCAGACCGCTCTTAGAAAGATGAAACAAAAGCAAACTC